TAAAAAATATTTGTCACTTTCCCGATGTTTTCTCACGTTTTCAATAAAGCCTTCTCGTAAAAGTATTTTAACAATGTTTTCGGTGATGTTAGTAAATGGTATTCGAACTGTTCCTTTTCTATTCATGTCAGCATTTCGTATAGAGGTTATTATGTCAGCAACGGTGTCCTTACCCATACTAAAATGATTGTTGCCCGTGACTTTTGATATAATCAACATGCTCTTTTTTATGAATTATTCTCCATTTTTTTATATTTCGAATTTGATTATTATTATCAAATTTCTATTTATAAAAAGAAAAAAGGTATATGCGTGAGACATAATTAATCTATTTCATTCAACTACTATAAATATATAAATATATCATGGTCTCGTTTTATTTTATAATACCTCGGGTGCTAATGAAACTATTTTACTGAAATTTAACTGTCTCAATTCTCGGGCGATTGCACCAAAAATTCGAGTTCCTTTTGGATTTCCCTTTTGATCAATCACAACCGCAGCATTATCATCATATCGTATTATCATACCGTTCTTGCGTTTGAGTTCTTTAGAAGTACGTACAATTACAGCTCTGATCACTTCTGATCTTTCTAAAGTTGTATTTGGTGCTGTTTCCTTGATTACAGCAACAATAACGTCACCAATATAAGCATAGCGTCGATTACTAGCCCCTATGATTCGAATACACTTCAATTTGCGGGCCCCGCTGTTATCGGCTACATTCAAATGGGTTTGAGGTTGAATCATATCATTTTTTTATCTGTTCTTTCAGTGTAAAGCAAAGGACGAAGTAAAAAAAAAAAGAAATATTGTTTGTTCAAAACAAAAAAACCTACAATTGCAATTGTTTTTTTTCATCCCAAAGACCCCTTTCCTTTGGTTTTCATTCTTATCCCGAAATAATGAATTGAGTTCGTATAGGCATTTTGGATGCTGCTATTGAAATAGCCTTTCTGGCTATATTTTCTGTGACCCCTCCCATTTCATAAAGTATTCGACCCGGTTTAACGACAGCTACCCAATATTCTGGGTTTCCTTTTCCCGAACCCATACGAGTTTCTGCAGATCTTACTGTAACCGGTTTGTCTGGAAATATGCGTACCCATATTTTTCCACCGCGGCGAGCATTTCGTGATATTGCCCTCCGCCCCGCTTCTATTTGTCTAGATGTGATCCAAGCGGGTTCAAGTGCCTGAAGAGCATATCTACCGAAACAAATATGATTACCTCGATAGGATATTCCTTTCATTCTTCCTCTATGTTGTTTACGGAATCTGGTTCTTTTAGGGTTATAGTTGATGGTTGTTTCTCAATTCCATCTCTACTACAGAACCGTACATGAGATTTTCATCTCATACGGCTCCTCGCGAAGGAAAGATTCAAAAATAATATACATATATTTAATGAATAAAATAATATACTGAATTGTCGGATTTTTTGAGATTTCATCTAATCTATTGGTCTATTAGAAATTTGTATACCTTGATTTGCTATCTAACCAAACATATATTCTATTTCTATTCTAGTTATAGGCAATTCTTGCTATCCATATAGAAATAGATAATGTAGAAATAGATAATGTTGTTTTTCGATAAGGTTAGAACGAATCTTTATTTTGTTTTTCCTTTTATTATCATATCGGATTGGTCCAAATTTCGAAATCCAAAAAAATGTTCGCGGGCGAATATTTACTCTTTCATTATCTAGTAGGTTTAGCCCATGACTCCTCAGAGCATGACTCCTCATAAAAAATGGATTGGTCCTTGGTTCGATCCGCCATCCCATCAAATGAATCATTAAGATTCGTCTTTAAGAGAATCTTATGTATTCACAGGTTCCGTCGTTCCCATCGCTTCTCGATTAATGCTTAGGTCTGAATTCTACAATGGAGCTTCTAATGAATTTTTTATTTTTTCTTGAGCCAACCTTCTCAGTTTTTATTGACTCGTGGCTCTTGATTTCTTTGTTCTATGAATATATTCATCTAATTTAGTATTGATGCTTTATTACATTATTTTTTTTATAAGATGATTCATAGACCTTACATATTAGAATTCTATATCATTGATATTCTTTTTTCTCTCTTTCTTTCACCCCTTCATTTATCCGTATATTCCTATTGCTTCACAACTCATAATCAGATTCGTTTTTCTTTTTTTTTTATGTAATATTTTAGTTGCTATAATGATATCACCAATATATCTTTACTTATATTTGAATGGTTCTTTAGATCCAGATAATGTGAAGCGATGAGTTGGTTATTAGTTCTATAGTTATTAATTAATTCATACTACGAGCTGGTTTTTGAATCCTATAACCACTCTAAAAAAAACCAACGAGTCGCACACTAAGCATAGCAATTTTATCAATATCAAACGATTAATTGAATTTTTTTTGATTTTATTCAACCTTATAAAATTTTTTTGTTTTGATTTAACCGAAATGGAAGAGTTTGTTATTTTTTGTTTTATCATCAGATAGAACGTTAAAGAGAAGG